TTCGCCGAGATATAATCAAAGGAGCCATGCGTGCTCAAAGACGTAAAACAGTTACTTGGAAAGTGTTTCAACCAAATGTGCATTCACCGCTTTTTTTGGACAGAGTAGACATAGACAAAACTTTTTTTTTTTCTTTTGATATCTCCAGAATGCTTAATCCAATTTTTAGGAATTGGATGGGGGAGGGTGTGGAATTAAAAATTTCGGATTCTGAAGAGAAAGAGGCGAAAGAAAAAGAAAAGGATAAAAAAAAAGAAGAGAATGAACGTATGACAATAGCAGAAAATTGGGAAAGTATTATATTTTCGCAAACAGTAAGGAGTTCTTTGTTAGTAACCCAAGCAATTCTTAGAAAATATATAGTATTGCCTTTGTTGATAATAGCAAAAAATATTGGACGTATGCTATTATTTCAATCCCCGGAGTGGTACGAGGATTGGCAAGAGTGGAGTCGAGAAAGGCATGTTAAATGTACCTTTAGTGGTGTTCAATTATCAGAAAAAGAATTTCCTAAAGATTGGTTAACAAAAGGTATTCAGATAAAGATCCTATTTCCTTTCTGTCTGAAACCGTGGCACAGATCTAAGCTACAATCCCAGCATAGAGATTCAACGAAAAACAACGGGAAAGGGTATAATTTTTGTTTTTTAACAGTTTGGGGAATGGAAACTAAACTACCTTTTGGTTTACCCATAAAACAACCTTCCTTTTTTCAACCTGTTTTTAAAGAACTTGGAAAAAAACTTAGAAAACTTATAAAGAAATGTTTTCTAGCTCGAAAAATTATAAAAAAAAGAACAAAATGGCTTCTAAAGGTATCAAAAGAGAAAACAAGATGGGTTATAAAAAAAGTTCGATTTAAAAAAAGAATAATGAAAGAGCTTACAAAAGAAAAAGTAAGTCCGATTCCATTGAGGGAAATATATGAATCGAATAAAAATATTAATAAAAAACAAATGATAATAGGTAATCAGATGATTCATGAATCGTCCATTCGAATTAGATCCATGGATTGGACAAATTATTCACTGACAGAAAAAAAGATGAAGGATCTAGCTGATAGGACAAGTACAATCAGAAATAAAATAGAAAAAATCACAAAAGACAAGAAAAACATATTTAAAATTCCACATATAAACATTAGTACTAATGAAACAAGTTTTTATGATAAAAGATTAGAATCGACGAAAAATTTTGGGCAGATATTAAAAAGAAGAAATGCCCGACTAATACGTAAATGTCACTATTTTTTGAAATTTTTTATTGAAAGGATATACATAGATATCTTTTTACGTATCATTAATATTCCCAGAATAACTATACAAAATTTACTTAAATCAAAAAAAAAAATTACTGATAAATACAGTTACAATGATGAAACAGATAAAAAAAGGATTGATGAAACAAAAAAAAATACAAAAAATTTTATTTCGACTATAAAAAAGTCAATTTCGAATATTAGTAATAAGAATTCACAAATTTTTTGTGACCTCTCTTCCTTGTCACAGGCATATGTATTTTATAAATTATCACAAACCCAAGTTATTAACAAGTATCACTTGAAATCCGTATTTCAATATCACGGAACAACTCCTTTTATTAAGGATAGAATAAAATATTTTTTTGGAACACAAGGAATATTTCATTCCAAATCAAGGTATAAGAAACTTCGCAATTTTGAAATGAATGAGTGGAAAAGCTGGTTAATAGGCAATGATCACTATCAATACGATTTATCTCAGAATAGATGGTCTAGATTAGTATCGAAAAAATGGAGAAATAGAATAAATCAAAGTTTTATGGTTCAAAATAAAAACTTAGAAAATTTTGATTCATATGAAAAAGACCAATTAATTAATTACGAGAAACAAAAAAATTATATAGTGAATTCATTAACGAGCCAAAAAGATAAATTAAAAAAAAAATACAAATACGATCTTTTATCAAATAAATATATTAATTATGAAGATAAGAAGGGTTCAGATATTTATGGATCGCCCTTTCAAGTAAACGAGGTCCGAGGGATTCCCTATAATTACAAGAAATATAATTACAATACATATAATACTGAATTTTTTTATTTGCCGGGAGATATAGATCTCAGTAATTATCTAGGAGAAGATTATATTATTGATAGGGATAAAAATCCGGATAGAAAATATTTTGATTGGAGAACTATTCATTTTTGTCTTACAAAAAAGATCGATATTGAGGAATGGACAAATATAGATATCGGGACCAACGCGAACATTCATAAAAATACTAAGACTCGGACGAATTATTATCAAATAATTGATAAAAATAAAAAGAACCTGGAACTTTTCCCAGAATTTTTGTTACTTTATAATGCATATAAGATTCAACCGTGGATCATACCAATCAATTTACTTCTTTTTAATAAAAAATGGAGTATAAAAAAAAAACAAAAAGAGGTTCACGAAAATTATTATGGGGGATTGGACATTGAAAAAGACGTAGTTAGTGAAACCGCAACAGAGGAGTTATATTTCTTCCTGAAAAGAAATTTTCTTTTTCAATTTCGATGGGAGCCTCCTTTTAGCCAAACAATAATCAATAATATCAAGGCATATTGTCTACTGCTTAGATTGATAAATCCAAAGGAAATGACTATATCCTCTATTCAAAGAGAAGAAATGCGCCTGGATGTAATGATGATTCCGAGGGTTACAACTATTGAAAATTTGGAAAACATGGGATTTTTTATTGAACCAGCCCGGCTATCCATAAACTGGGATGGACAATTTATCATGTACCAAACTATAGCTATTTCACGGGTGCATAAGAGTAAACAACAAACTAATCGAAATCGAAGATGCCAAGAAAAAAGAAATGTTCATAAGAATGGTCTTAATGAATTCATTGCACGACGACATAAAAAGTTTTTTGGGAATAAAGACGAAAATCATTATGATTTTATTGTTCCTGAAAATATTTTATCTCCTAGACGTCGTAGAGAGTTGAGAATTCGAAATTGTTTAAATTCGAGAAATTTAAATGTTGGGGATAGAAACCACGTATTTTGCAATGGGAACAATGCAAGGAACTGCGGTCCATTTTTTTATGAGGATAAGCATCTTGATGTAGATGTAGATACAAGTCCATTTTTTAGGTTCAAATTATTTCTTTGGCCCAATTATCGATTAGAAGATTTAGCTTGTATGAATCGCTATTGGTTTGATACCAATAATGGCAGTCGTTTCAGTATGTCAAGGATACATATGTATCCACGATTGATAATTAGTTGATGGTACATTTCCATGGATCCAGTGGCATATCTGGTATGTATATGAAGTCAACCAAATATACACACGCCTTGTGTTATATTACATTCTGGTACATGATACTGATTCAATGACCTTATCTTATCTCAGCTTAGAGCAATTATATCTATATCAATCAATTATGAATGAATCGTCATAATCTTCTTATCTTGGGTTCAAATTCCTATTTTTGTGGGTGTAGAAATGTACCGACCATCCATATCTGAATAAAATGGAAAAAAAAAATGGTATTGATAAATTTAATTTGAAAAAAAAAGAAAAAAGTATATATGAGTAAATTCAGATTATTGTGTATAACAAATTAAAATAACTGGCATTATTATTACTGATCAGTAAAATCCATATCTGTAAAAATAAAGAAAAAGGGAAGAAAGTTCTTTTTATGGTAAAAAATTTATTCATTTCAGTTAGTTCGCAAGAAGAAAAAGAAGAAAATAAGGGGTCTGTTGAATTTCAAGTATTCAGTTTCACCAATAAGATACGTAGACTTACTTCCCATTTGGAATTGCACAGAAAAGACTATTTATCTCAGAGAGGTCTACGGAAAATTCTGGGAAAACGTCAACGGCTGCTGGCTTATTTGTCAAAGAAAAATAGAGTACGTTATAAAGAATTAATTAGTCAATTGGATATTCGGGAGCCAAAAACTCGTTAAGTTAATTTGACGAATAGTTTTTCATTATTTTATTTATATTATACTTGGAAATTCTATTTTATTAAATTTTTTAATTTTGATGAACTTCATTTCGTTTTCAGAAATTCCTGGAATTGGAATAATGAATCGGGGAAAAAATATATGACTATACCAACTACAAGAAAAGACCTCATGATAGTCAATATGGGTCCTCAACACCCGTCAATGCATGGTGTTCTTCGACTCATCGTTACTCTAGACGGGGAAGATGTTATTGACTGTGAACCCGTATTGGGTTATTTACACAGAGGAATGGAAAAAATTGCAGAAAATCGAACAATTATACAATATCTTCCTTATGTAACACGCTGGGATTATTTAGCGACTATGTTTACAGAGGCAATAACGGTAAATGGACCAGAACAGTTGGGAAATATTCAAGTACCGAAAAGAGCGAGCTATCTTAGAGTAATTATGCTAGAACTGAGTCGTATAGCTTCTCATTTGTTATGGCTTGGCCCTTTTATGGCAGATATAGGTGCGCAGACTCCTTTCTTCTATATTTTCCGAGAGAGAGAATTGATATATGACCTATTTGAATCCGCCACAGGTATGCGAATGATGCATAATTATTTCCGTATCGGAGGGGTTGCTGCTGATCTACCTTATGGCTGGATAGATAAATGTTTAGATTTCTGTGATTATTTTTTAACGGGGGTTACTGACTATCAAAAGCTTATTACGCGTAATCCCATTTTTTTGGAACGAGTTGAAGGAGTGGGCATTATTGGTGGAGAGGAAGCAATAAATTGGGGTTTATCAGGACCAATGTTACGAGCTTCTGGAATTCAATGGGATCTTCGTAAAGTCGATCATTATGAGTGTTACGACGAATTTGATTGGGAAGTACAATGGCAAAAAGAAGGAGATTCGTTAGCTCGTTATTTAGTCCGAATCAATGAAATGACGGAATCCATAAAAATTATTCAACAAGCTTTGGAAGGAATTCCGGGAGGGCCCCATGAGAATTTAGAGGTACGGCGCTTTGATAGAACAAAGGATTCCGAATGGAATGATTTTGATTATCGATTCATTAGTAAAAAACCTTCGCCCACTTTTGAATTGTCTAAACAAGAACTTTATGTGAGACTAGAAGCCCCAAAGGGAGAATTGGGAATTTTTTTGATAGGAGATCGGAGTGTTTTTCCATGGAGATGGAAAATTCGTCCACCAGGTTTTATCAATTTGCAAATTCTTCCTCAGCTAGTTAAAAGAATGAAATTGGCTGATATTATGACAATACTAGGTAGTATAGATATTATTATGGGAGAAGTTGATCGTTGAAATGATAATTGATACAACAAAAGTACAAGCTATCAATTCTTTTTCCAGATCGGAATCCTTAAAAGAGATTTATGGGCTCATATGGTTACTTGTTCCTATTTTTACTCCTGTATCCGGAATCATAATAGGGGTACTAGTAATTGTGTGGTTAGAAAGACAAATATCTGCAGGGGTACAACAACGTATTGGACCTGAATATGCGGGTCCTTTGGGAATTCTTCAAGCTTTAGCAGATGGTACCAAACTACTTTTCAAAGAGGATCTTCTCCCATCTCGAGGAGATATTAGTTTATTCAGTATCGGACCATCTATAGCGGTCATATCTATTTTTCTCAGTTATTCAGTAATTCCTTTTGGCTATCGCCTTGTTTTGGCCGATCTCAGTATAGGAGTTTTTTTATGGATTGCCATTTCCAGCATTGCTCCTATTGGACTTCTTATGTCAGGATATGGATCGAATAATAAATATTCCTTTTTAGGTGGTCTACGAGCTGCTGCTCAATCGATTAGTTATGAAATACCATTAACTCCATGTGTGTTATCAATATCTCTACGTGCGATTCGTTGGGACATGTACTTTTTTTTACCTATTTATTTTCATTTTCGTTCTAGGAAAAAAGTTGAATGTATTGAATAGATATCCTTTTTTATTCATCATTCAGGGCGATGGACTAAACCAGATAGTTTATATGAGTGAAACAAAACAGCTTAGAAATTGGCAGTAAAAAGATTGAGTCTCATTCCCTAGGTACAAGAGTTAAGCAGACGTAAATATAAACAGTAGAAACGGGTTACCCCAAGATTGGTTGATTAGTCATCATAGTTTGAAGCGGGTACAAAAGATCAACTGTATGGAATTTTTACTGTTGTATGTATTACCATACTGGGGATCGAACAAACATAAGTGGACGGTTAGGAATACCAAGGTACACAAAGGATTAGTAATGGAGATAATGTAAGTAAGTAAGTTATCCAAATGGATATTTCTGCATAACATAAAAGGAATCCTAATGGGGCTTTAAGTTGGTAGAAATGATCAAGCAGTACTTCCCCATGATCCCGATCCAGAGTATGCTCCTACCCACTGATTAAACAAATTACTATAAGGAACGAAGCAATCCTTTATTGATTTTTTTTATAGGCTTTTTTTTGAGTGAAAAAGAAGAACAGTAACGAACTAAATAAATGCAATTTCAAAAAAAAAAAATTATAAAGGATGAGATCAATTCAGAAGCATTTTTTTGTTATTTATAGCAGACAGAATTGCATTGGTCTAATTTGGGACTCTCCGATGTATCTTTACTCTATCTACTCTAAAAGAAAGACAAGTATATCGAGATAATATTTGAACCTGTCCTTAGATTTATTCACGGCCATCGAGGAGCCGTATGAAGCTTAAGTCTCATGTACGGTTTTGCAATAGCGATGGGAATAGTGATGTTATCACCGACTATGATTATCTAACAGTTCAAGTACAGTTGATATAGTTGAGGCGCAGTCAAAATATGGTTTTTGGGGTTGGAATCTGTGGCGCCAACCTATAGGATTTGCTGTTTTTTTAATTTCTTCCCTAGCGGAATGCGAGAGATTACCTTTTGATTTACCAGAAGCAGAGGAAGAATTAGTAGCAGGTTATCAAACCGAATATTCAGGTATAAAATTTGGTTTATTTTACGTTGCTTCCTATCTAAATCTACTAGTTTCTTCATTATTTGTAACGGTTCTTTACTTGGGTGGCTGGAATCTCTCTATTCCGTACATATTAATTCCTGAGCTTTTCGGAATAGAAGTGGGCGGAGTCTTTGGAACGACAATTGGTATCTTTATTACATTAGCTAAAGCTTATTTGTTCCTGTTCATTCCTATCACAACAAGATGGACTTTGCCTAGGATGAGAATGGACCAACTGTTAAATCTTGGGTGGAAATTTCTTTTACCTATTTCTTTAGGTAATCTATTATTGACAACTTCGTCCCAACTCTTTTCACTGTAAAGGTAAAGGCGCAGGATATTCTAGATTCATAACTTCTCTCAAACAAGAGAAAGAAACATCAAATTATTCATACATATTCACGATATGTTCCCCATGGTAACTGGGTTCATGAATTATGGTAAACAAACAGTACGGGCTGCAAGGTATATCGGTCAAAGTTTTATGATTACCTTATCCCATACGAATCGTTTACCTGTAACTATTCAATATCCTTATGAAAAATTGATCACATCAGAGCGTTTCCGCGGTCGAATTCACTTTGAATTTGATAAATGCATTGCTTGTGAAGTATGTGTTCGGGTATGTCCTATAGATCTCCCTGTTGTTGATTGGAAATTGGAAACTGATATTCGAAAGAAACGATTGCTTAATTACAGTATTGATTTTGGAATCTGTATATTTTGTGGTAACTGTGTTGAATATTGTCCAACAAATTGTTTATCAATGACTGAAGAATATGAACTTTCTACTTATGATCGTCACGAGTTGAATTATAATCAAATTGCTTTGGGTCGGTTACCAATGTCAGTAATTGGAGATTACACAATTCGACCAATTATGAATTCGACTCAAATCAAAAAATCTGTGGCTAAACCACTTGATTCAAGAACAATTACCAATTTCTAAGATTAAGTTTTGATCTAAATTAAAGTAGCGAAGCTTCTTTCATTTTGCTTGGTCAATAAATAAAAAACCTAACTATAGAGTGGTCAAAATAATGGTTTTTAGGGATTGAAAATATATTCATATATATGTGATCTGTGATGATTTCTAAATTTATCGATTATTTTTTTTAGTTATTTCGAAAAATTTCATTTATAACGAAACTTTCAGATAGAGAAACGTATAGAGAAATGGTATTTAACCATTCATCAATTAAATTCATCAATTAAATTAATAAGTATATCTAAGCCACACCCCATTAGATTTAATTCAATTAGGAACATAGCAAAAAAATAGGGTAACTTCTTTTTTCTTGGTTTGGTCACTAGGATCATGAAAAATTTCGACTTAATTTATCTCTTATTTTACATAGAATGGATTTACCTGGACCAATACATGATTTTCTTGTAGTTTTTTTGGGATTGGGTCTTATAGTGGGGGGTCTAGGAGTGGTATTACTTACCAATCCGATTTTTTCTGCCTTTTCCTTGGGATTGGTTCTTGTTTGTACATCCTTATTTCATATTCCATCGAACTCCCATTTTGTAGCTGCTGCACAGCTCCTTATTTATGTGGGAGCTATAAATGTATTAATTGTATTTGCTGTGATGTTCATGAATGGTTCAGAATATTACAACGATTTCCATCTTTGGACCGTTGGAGATGGAGTCACTTCACTGGTTTGTACAAGTATTTTTGTTTCACTAATTACTACTATCCCAGATACGTCATGGTACGGGATTATTTGGACTACAAGATCAAACCAGATTTTAGAACAGGACTTGATAAATAATGGTCAACAAATTGGGATTCATTTATCAACAGATTTTTTTCTTCCATTTGAACTTATTTCGATAATTCTTTTAGTTGCCTTGATAGGTGCAATTGCTATGGCTCGTCAGTACTAAAAATTTAGTACTATAAAATTAAAAAAATTAATTAAGGACTTGTTCTTTTCTTTAACTTCTATTTATTGTTCATGTATAAAATTAGAAAAAGGAAATGCTCTTAGTTAGATCTATTATCTATTACCAAATACCTTTATTTCGTACTTTATTATATTCTATTTTACTCAATTGAATCGGTTGAATTGTTGTTCATATTGAAATGAATCGAGATTGGCGAGGAGTTGGTCAATGATGCTCGAACATGTACTTGTTTTGAGTTCCTATTTATTATCCATCGGTATCTATGGATTGATTACAAGTCGAAATATGGTTCGAGCGCTTATGTGTCTTGAGCTTATACTGAATGCAGTTAATATAAATTTCGTAACATTTTCTGATTTATTTGATAGTCGCCAATTAAAAGGAGATGTTTTCTCCATTTTTGTTATAGCAATTGCAGCTGCTGAAGCAGCTATTGGATTAGCTATTGTTTCATCAATTCATCGTAACAGAAAATCAACTCGTATCAATCAATCTAATTTGTTGAATAAATAGTGGTAATCATATAAATCAAAATATAGAATATCTACAGAATATTCACCAATTAAATTAAAATGGGTATGTGGGACATAATGATAATGGTGCTTTTTGCTAAAACGTAATAAATCAAAGTATCTTGGCCTTTTTTCATGAGCAGATCAAAAAGTAGATTAATTCTAGTAAATCTAAATCATTGATTCGTCTGGTGTCTACAATATATAATTAATTTACTACTTCACTAGATCGAAAATTTATGATGTTAAAAAAATTATAGATATCCAATGTCACATTCAGTAAAGATTTATGATACATGTATAGGGTGTACTCAATGTGTACGAGCCTGCCCCACAGATGTATTAGAAATGATACCTTGGGACGGATGTAAAGCTAAGCAAATTGCTTCTGCTCCAAGAACAGAAGACTGCGTAGGTTGTAAAAGGTGTGAATCCGCTTGTCCAACAGATTTCTTGAGTGTCCGGGTTTATTTATGGCATGAGACAACTCGTAGCATGGGTCTAGCTTATTGATACGTTTCAGAAAATTCCACTTGAATCCATTTTTTATCTTTACCGACAAAAACCCGTACTCGATAAATTATATTATTTTCTTTCGAGCACGGGTTTTTCTGGTCAAAGTGTATCTTGTCTTTACCACGAATGATTTTCCTTGGTTAACAATAATTGTTGTTTTGCCGATATTCGCAGGTACTTTTATTTTATTTTTCCCTCATCGAGGAAATAAGGTGATTAGGTGGTATACTATTTGTATATGTCTATTAGAACTACTTCTAACGGCCTATGCATTCTGTTATTATTTCCAATTGGACGACCCATTAATCCAATTAGAACAGGATTATAAATGGATTAACTTTTTTGATTTTCACTGGAGACTAGGAATCGATGGACTTTCCATAGGACCCATTTTACTCACGGGATTCATCACTACTTTAGCTACTTTAGCGGCTTGGCCAGTTACTCGAGATTCGAGATTGTTCCATTTCCTCATGTTAGCAATGTACAGCGGTCAAATAGGATCATTTTCTTCTCGAGATCTTTTACTTTTTTTTATCATGTGGGAGTTAGAATTAATTCCTGTCTATCTACTTCTATCCATGTGGGGAGGGAAGAAACGTTTGTACTCAGCTACAAAGTTTATTTTGTACACCGCAGGAGGTTCCATTTTTCTCTTAATGGGAGTTCTAGGTATGGGTTTATATGGTTCCAATGAACCAACATTAAATTTTGAAACATCAGCCAATCAATCGTATCCTGTGGCGTTGGAAATAATATTATATTTTGGATTTCTTATTGCTTATGCTGTCAAATTACCGATTATACCCCTACATACATGGTTACCAGATACCCATGGAGAAGCACATTACAGTACATGTATGCTTTTAGCCGGAATCTTATTAAAAATGGGAGCATATGGATTGGTTCGGATAAATATGGAATTATTACCCCACGCTCATTCTATATTTTCTCCCTGGTTGATGATAGTAGGCGCAATTCAAATAATCTATGCAGCTTCAACATCTTCTGGTCAGCGCAATTTAAAAAAAAGAATTGCCTATTCTTCCGTATCTCATATGGGTTTCCTAATTATAGGAATTGGTTCCATAACTGATACAGGACTCAATGGGGCCATTTTACAAATGATCTCTCATGGATTTATTGGTGCTGCACTTTTTTTCTTGGCAGGAACAAGTTACGATAGAATACGTCTTGTTTATCTCGACGAAATGGGAGGAATAGCTATCCCAATGCCAAAAATATTTACAATGTTCAGTAGCTTCTCGATGGCTTCTCTTGCATTGCCTGGAATGAGTGGTTTTGTTGCAGAATTGGTAGTCTTTTTTGGACTAATTACGAGTCCCAAATATCTTTTAATGCCAAAAATACTAATAACTTTTGTAACGGCAATTGGAATGATATTAACTCCTATTTATTCATTATCTATGTTACGTCAGATGTTCTATGGATACAAGCAATTTAATTCTCCAAATTCTCCATTTTTGGATTCTGGACCGCGAGAACTTTTTATTTCAATCTGTATCTTTCTACCCGTAATAGGTATTGGTATTTATCCGGATTTCGTTCTCTCACTATCAATTGACAAGGTCGAAACTATTATATCTAATTACTTTTATAGATAGTTTTCATTAATAAGACGTATGTAAAAAAAAATCGTTTTTTTATAGTTCGTTGTACAATGTACAATGAAAACTAAATAGTACAATGAAAACTAAATAAGTTTTTTTCCTTATTTTAAAGTAAAAATGAATTAATTGTAATCAGATACTTTTACTTTTGTGTAGTTTTTGAGAACCATTTGAATCACTACTTGATTCTAATGGTTCTCAAAAACTACACAAACTTTCGTTATATATGCTATGTATTGTGTATTGTATTCGTAAGTTCTTTTCTTCAACTAGATGTTAATGCGAATGAACCATAACTATGTAGCCCTATTCCTAATAGATTTACTCCAAAATAGCATATCCAAATAAAAAAAAATCCCATGGAAGCCACAATTGCAGAATTAGAGCCTTGTAAATTTGCATTTGTTCGAGTATGTAAATAAATTGCGAATATTGTCCAAGTAATAAATGCCCAAGTTTCTTTTGGGTCCCAATTCCAATATGATCCCCATGCCTCATTAGCCCATACTGCTCCCGAAAGAATACCTATGGTTAAAAATATAAACCCGAGACTAATGACACGAGAACTCCAACAATCCAATTGCTGAATTAATCGATACCTGCGATAATTTCTAAATGAAATAAAACAATTGTTTTGTAAAACATTGCTTATTTTATTCACGTATTGGATTTCGCCAAAAGAAAATGATCCCATTGGTAAATGATTTCTTTTATATTTCGAAAAAATATCGATATTTTTTCGAAATGCAATGACTAGAAGAGCTACTGATAATAATGATCCACACAGAAGAGCTGCATAGCTCAATACCATCATACTTACGTGCATCATCAACCACTGTGATTGTAGAGCAGGTACTAAAATTGTGGATTGATGTATTTCAGTTAAAAGACCCGAAGTAGCAAATCCTTGGGTAAAAATAGCACTTGGTGCAGTTATTGCATGTAAATTATTTTTATGGTTTCTAAAATAGGGAACCATATGAATAATGGAGAAACTCCACGAAAGGAACATTAATGATTCATATAAATCGCTTAAAGGTAAATGTCCTGAATAAATCCACCGAATAACTAATAATCCTGTTATACATAAAAAGGTGGCTGCCATTCCTTTTTCCGACGAATTTTGTAGTCCTACGATTTCGTGGACTAATAAGTTCATAAAATAAATAAAAATTACAATTGAAACAATCGACAAAGAAATGTGAGTTAATATATGTTCTAAAGTAAAAAATATCATAAAAATCCTAAAAAAAATAAAGATGGCCTCCAACAATGGAATGCAAATTAAGGCATTTCATTCTATATATTATAGGAGTTATTCTAGTCTTTTTTTTACTAGTATTTTTTGATAAGATGCCGCCACTCGGACTCGAACCGAGATGCTCTAGCACTGCTTCCTAAGAGCAGCGTGTCTACCGATTTCACCATAGCGGCTTGCTCGAAATCATAATAGCCCATCCATCTTCAATCGTCGAGATTGAAGGAGGCAATTCAATGCAATATCTTTAAGGAAATATTAAAAAGTATCGTTCAAATAGAAATTTGAACGTTCAATAATTATTACCTTTATTGTAGTTGGGGTAGTGTTAGTTTTAACAATGTAATGTAATGGCTTTTCATGCGTTTTAAGCTCTTATGGAATTGAAGAGTTGTAACTAGATAGTTCTGTTCTTATATCCATGCCCATAACTCCATTTTTTTATACCCCATTCCATTTTTATTTGTTTGATGATTTATTTCTCATTTATCTTATTTTATTAAATTAATCCGAATAAAAAAAAATAGGATTTTTTATGGATCACAATTGAATTACTGAAGAAAAGGTGTTGTTGTAAATATTTGGTTGGATAGCCTGTAAAACAAAACTGATTAATTAATTTAATCCAGTTTTAATTTCTTTCCTGGGATTTTCATTGTGTCTAAAATTCGTGTTAGTATTTACCAAACCAATTAAGTCTAAACCAATTAAGTATTAGTCAAAACAATTGGGGGGCTGTTTGTATAACAAAAGAACGAGTTCAAATTTCTATTCATTCCATATTTATTTCATTATTTCATTTCAAAAAAAAAATAAAATTTTAGAAAAATAATAGAGTTATCAAGATATTCATTCATATGGAATGTAGATTGTGCTTTATAGATAGAGATATCTTGATGGATCTTTTCAAACATAGAATAGAATAATATATATTCGATTCGGAATACAAAACCCAATAAATCTTCCTAAAAAAATACTTTGTTTGAGAAGTGAATCGATGGGGAAAATAACAATCCCCATCCCACAAAAAAACCAATAAATAGAAAGAAAAGATGAAACTTTATTTGTATCTTGTGCCTGATTTTTTGTAGTCCTTTTCAAGTCTAGTAGACAGAAAAACTATTATCTACATACGACAACAGAAAATTCCATCTCATATTGATAAGTTTAAATTATCTAATCGATTGGTTCATATTTATTAAGATTATTCCAAGACTTTATTACTTGTTTGTCGAACAAAAAAACTTTTAGACTTCCCGGTGGAAAGTGATTTGGCTAAAGAGAAAGCCTTTATTGATGCCCAATATGCTTTATTTTTCCAAAAATTTTTACGAATACGCTTTTTGGACATAGAAGTACGTTTTTTAGGAACCGCCATTAAAAAATGCAGAAGTTGTTCATTGTTATAGTTAAATGTGTAAGACATCTATTGTTCCAAATATAGAATTTATTACTATTACATATAATATTCGAAGAAAGAATATCTGAAGAAAGAATGATGTATACTAGCCAGTACTATCTATATATATATCTATATATATATCGGATATCTTCATTCGGATATATATATACATGGGATTCAACCAAGGCTATAGAAATATAATTGCTTGACGTTGGTAATAAAATAATAAAAAAAGGTTTCATTTGGTACTTCCGTATATTTTCGTCATGTTACATTTCATCTAATTTCAAAAACGAAATCCAAAAGTTTCAGAACCCTTACCTAATTTAAGAAAACTAGACTCTAAACCCCTTTCTATATAATTGTAATTGATCAAGAAAGTATATCTAATTAAAATTAGAAAAATCGAATGAGACTAGTATCTGTTAGTGGTTAATTTGTTAATATTATTTGAAAAAAGTCCCTTTTTTATTATTACAGTTCTGTGTGAATTGAAGTGACGGGTAACAAATCAACGGATATCATATAGTTTACCATAAACATAAGTTGTTTTATTGAAAGAAATATAAGGAACTCGAACAGTTCCACAATGAACTAGTTCACAACTCATTAATGATTCCGAATAAATTAACTAAAATAACTAATAACAACGAGGTATCTTGTTTTACGTTTTTCGAGTTAAGTTATTGGTGGATAATATATATTGGAATCAAGTACTTCAATTTTTTTTGTATCATTTTTTACTTGTTCTATGTTTCTAAATTAAATTATTGTAATAATGAAATGTTTGAAAATATCATATTCTGTATCTTCATAAATATCTTATTTATTTGAGTCCTTTCATATCTTGATTTTTTTACGTTTTTTTTTTACTCCTTTCGAAATCTATAAGAGCTGGTGAATCGGAAACAATTAAACAATTAATAAAAAAGTTTGATTTTTTTATGGAACATATATATCAATATGCGTGGATCATACCTTTCATTCCCCTTCCAGTTCCTATAGCAATAGGGTTGGGCCTTCTCCTTGTTCCGGCGGCAACAAAAAGTATTAGGCGCATATGGGCTTTTCCTAGTGTTTTATTACTAAGTATCGTTATGCTTTTTTCAGCCGATCTGTCTATTCAGCAAATAAACGGCAGTCCCATCTACCAATATGTATGGTCTTGGACCATCAATAATGATTTTTCCTTAGATTTCGGACACTTTATAGATCCGCTTACTTCTATTATGTTAATATTAATTACTACTGTTGGAATAATGGTTCTTATTTATAGTGACAATTATATGTCTCATGATCAAGGCTATTTGAGATTTTTTTCTTATATGAGTTTTTCTAATGCTTCCATGCTGGGATTAGTTACTAGTTCAAATTTGATACAAATTTATTTTTTTTGGGAATTGGTTGGAATGTGTTCATATCTATTAATAGGTTTTTGGTTCACACGCCCCCTTGCGGCAAGTGCTTGTCAAAAAGCCTTTGTAACTAATCGTGTAGGGGATTTTGGTTTATTTTTAGGAATCTTAGGTCTTTATTGGATAACGGGGAGTTTTGAATTTCGGGATTTGTTCGAAATAGCCAAAAATTTGATTGATAATAATGGGGCCAATTCCTTATTTCTAACTTTGTGTGCTTCCCTATTATTTGTTGGTGCGGTTGCTAAATCTGCGCAATTCCCCCTTCACGTATGGTTACCCGATGCTATGGAGGGTCCTACTCCTATTTCGGCTCTTATACACGCTGCTACAATGGTAGCAGCGGGAATTTTTCTTATAGCTCGCCTTCTTCCTCTTTTTACAGTCATACCTTACATAATGTATATAATTTCTTTGGTAGGTATAATAACAATACTATTAGGAGCTACTTTGGCTCTTGCTCAAAGAGATATTAAAAGAAGTTTAGCCTATTCTACAATGTCTCAATTGGGTTATATTATGTTAGCTTTAGGCATGGGATCTTATCGGGCTGCTTTATTTCATTTGATCACTCATGCCTATTCGAAAGCATTATTATTTTTAGGATCTGGATCCATTATTCATTCTATGGAAACCATTGTTGGATATTCTCCGGATAAAAGCCAGAACATGGCTCTTATGGGCGGTTTAACAAAATATGTGCCAATTACAAAAACTTCATTTTTATTAGGTACACTTTCTCTTTGTGGTTTTCCACCTCTTGCTTGTTTTTGGTCCAAAGACGAAATTCTTAATGATAGTTGGTTGTATTCACCTATTTTTGCAATAATAGCTTTTTTCACAGCAGGGTTAACTGCATTTTATATGTTTCGGATGTATTTACTTACTTTTGAAGGGCATTTAAATTTTAATTTTAAAAATTACAGCGGAAAAAAAAATAATGCGTTCTATTCAATATCCATATGGGGAAAAAAAGGACAAAAAGCGATAAAAAAAAAAAAATTTTTATCAACAATGAATAATAATCAGAGGGGTTCCCTTTTTTCAAAAAAAACATATCCAATTGATGGTAATGTAAGAAATATGATACAACCCCTTATTACTATTAAAAATTTTCCCAATAAAAAAACTTCCACGTATCCTTATGAATCGGACAATACAATGTTATTGCCACTTTTTGTATTGGTCTTATTTACTTTATTTGTTGGATCCATAGGAATTCCTTTTGGTCAAGGAAGAATATATTTGGACATATTATCAAAATGGTTAACTCCGTCGATAAACTTGCTACATTCAAATTCTAACAATTTTTTTGATTGGTATGAATTTGTGATAAATGCAATTTTTTCAGTCAGTATAGCTTATTTCGGAATATTTATAGCGTCTCTTTTATATGGGCCCGCTTATTCATATTTTCAGAATTTGAACTTAATCAATTTTTTTGTTAAAACGGGTCCTAGAAAACTTGTCTGGGACAAAATAATAAATGTAATATATAATTGGTCATATAATCGCGGTTACATAGACATTTTTTATGAAAAAACTTTCACTAGGTGTATAAGAGGATTAGCCAAACTAACTCAATTTTTTGATAGACAAGTAATTGATGGAATTACGAATGGTATTGGTGTTACAAGTTTCTTTGTAGCAGAAATTATTAAATATCTAGGTGGGGGGCGTATCTCCTCTTATCTCTTCTTTTTTTTAGTTTATGTATCAATTTTTGTATTAATTTACTACTTTTACTTTCTTTTTTAAGAATAAGAAATTCATTAATTTAATTTCTTTTTTTGTTTTGTCGAAAAGAAGAGTCAAAAGAGGTTTTTCAAACCAGAACAACAAAAAAAGGTTAAAGAGGTTTTTTTCTTTTTTTATTAAAAACTTCCCATTTTCTTGATTTC